TATCAGAATAGCTGATATAGTCATCATTCAATGGGTCAGGTCCACTTACTTTTTCTTTATTTATAATTTGATAGTGGGTGTTATAAGAACATTGGAGAAATAAGAACACCTTGGTTTGTCGATTAATAATAGGAATTGTATATATAGAGTATTATAGAATATTTCTGTTATGTCCCAGGACAAAAAATTTGTGAATAATGAGACATGAGGAGGACTACTATGTCACTACAGGTGGACTACTCCTAATACGTGCAATTAGTCATTTTGCTAATCAATAAATGTTCAACTTCCTAACTTAACTATAAGTCAGAATAATCAGAATTCGTTATAATGGTGGTTATCCTTTTCTTTTTAGAAAAAATAATAGAGATATTTTCCGCTGAAAAACGAAGGCTAAAACTTGAGTTTAGTGGAAAAAAAGCCCTTTATCGGATTTGAACCGATGACTTACGCCTTACCATGGCGTTACTCTACCACTGAGTTAAAAGGGCCGTTTTATTCAATTCATGAATTAGCCATTTTTTTTCCATTATGAGTCTACTGCATATATGTATATACGTACTATATGTACATAATATATACGTATATGCATAGGAGTTCATTCAGGAACAATAAATTGGATTTACTCCAAAAGTAGATAAGATTATTATTTTTAATTTTTGAAAAAAAAAAATTAAAAAAAATCATAACATAAAAGTAGGAAAGATTTTTTGGATCTAGTCATACCATTAGACTATATTGACAATTCCAAAAAACTGCTCATACTATCATCATAGTATGATGATGGTCGGGCGTATATGCCCCTATCGTCTAGTGGTTCAGGACATCTCTCTTTCAAGGAGGCAGCGGGGATTCGACTTCCCCTGGGGGTAGGGTACTATGAAAGGAAGTTGATCATAGATTATCGATAAGCCTAGAATGAATTCTTCCTGGGTCGATGCCCGAGTGGTTAATGGGGACGGACTGTAAATTCGTTGGCAATATGTCTACGCTGGTTCAAATCCAGCTCGGCCCAATAATTCACCGCTCCATGAATATGATATAACCAATTTGTCTTCCATAAACGGAAATGCCTAATCCGTAGAAATAAAGAGAAAGGATCAATTTTTTCTTCTCTATCCCTATTTTTCTCTTTCTGATCTTTCTAAGGATCTAATTCATGATACTTTACTTAATTAAGTAAAGTATCATGAAAAGCAAACAAAAAAGTTTAGTTCTTTTTTCTCATTGAAAGATTGATTATCCACTTTTGGCCGTAAAATAATTATTGGTTACTAGTAATCCGTGTCACTCTCGCTATAGCCCATATTATATGTGGATATGATATCAGTATATCATTCCTGTCTTTCTTACAATACGACGACTAGGACTAGAATGTTCTTATGATTACATTAAGAATATGTATGCCATACACCTCGCTGGGATTGTAGTTCAATTGGTCAGAGCACCGCCCTGTCAAGGCGGAAGCTGCGGGTTCGAGCCCCGTCAGTCCCGAACTAGGATCCGGTGAATTTATCAATTCATCTCTCTCTTTTCACGGAAAAGGGGGACAGGAAGCAAGATCTAATCCCCAGTGGGGATCCTTATTTCTTTTGTTTTTTATTTCGCATTTATCATCACACAAATATGGATATGGGAATTTCAAATCTTTCCACTACTCCCGATTGATAAAGGAGAGACATATCATATGTACATTAGTACAATCGGTGGTATTACTATATTCAGTATTTTAAGAGATACCATCCTCGTCTTACTTTCTTTTTCGATTGTTCTTGATCAATGAAATGGAGTAGAGTGATCCTATTTTACCGGGAGTACATACAAAAATGGTATTCGTTTATTGTACGATGGACAATGAACTTAACATAATTACCTCGACAGAGTACTTTTCAGGTTAAACCACACCTTTTCTAGTTCTGACTTTGTTTGTGTATCCTCAATGACTAATTGTAAACAATCTATCTCATTCTCATTCAAATTGCAGACATCGTTTTTGATGTATGCATTCCAGTACAAATAAATACAAGAAAGAGGATACTAATAAAATAAAAGAAAAGACCGAGCAAGGACCCTTTTCAGTAAATTTGTTGGAATATTTGATCTTTTTTATTTAATCCCTTTTTTTCCATCTCACCTCGTTTGGGTCTGTGTGTGCCCCATAGAATACCGGTCATATAATACCTCATAATTGTAAGTATAATACACAGGAAGGAGAGTTGTATAAGATAAGGAAGACAGTAGGTTATAGAAAAGAAAAAGTGGAAGAGGATGAAAAATCCAATGGGATTCCTGATCCAATAAAAAATCCCATTTCGTAATTAGTATGGATAAAGGATCTTCCCATGTTATACTATTCAATTCTCGACGATGAATCGATTTGATAGATCAGATATTGTTATTCATAATATTGATCCTATTCAGTATCATCAGGATCAATTCATCCCAATGAATTTACAGGAGTTAAATTTCTCATCTCTATGGGATTACATCCCGAGTTATTGCGAAGAAAAAAAAAATAATGAAATTATGGAAGTCAATATTCTCGCATTTATTGCTACTGCACTGTTCATTCTAGTTCCTACTGCTTTTTTACTTATTATCTACGTAAAAACAGTCAGTCAAAATGATTAATTTGAATCTGAATTATTAGTTCCTATCAATCCTTTTTTCAATGATTGAAGAAATGAAAGAAAGGGATTAAAAGAAAATTCCAAGTCTTAAATGAAATGATCTGGTTGGAATCATAAAATGTGGTAGAAAGGACTATATATAGTCCTTTCTACCACATTTTAGAGTATTTTATATTATCTAATATTGTATACAATGATATTATCATATAAAGTTGTATTGTATACAGATATAGACTTTATCTAAATGGAGGGTTTATATAGATCAATTTACAATATGTATGTATATGATGTATTAGATGTACATCTAATCTAAATAGTGGGCTAGTACATCGAAATAGCAGTCTAATTCTATTTTTTTTTTTTTCGCTACATCCACTCGATTTTGATCAACCCAAAATAATCGAAGGCCAATTCTTCTAATTCCTAGGTTTCTTATAATTTTATATATAGGTTCCGGTATCCATCAAAAGAATCAATAGAGGAAGAATAGTATAGGAATATACTATAGCAAAAGAAAACCAAGGAATTTTTTTGATTTCCCATCCCAAGAAGTCATTGATTGAGCCATTAACAGATCATTTACGAAGTTCTATGGTAACTTCTTCAGATTTTGAAAGGAATTAGTAAAGGGGACTCGGACCATTTTTCATGCTTAAACATGACATGAGATGAGTCAAAAAAGCATAAAAAAATCTCTAGGAGTCTAAAATGTTAAATGTATGATATGTGGTGTATCACTCAGCGGAAGAAAGATCTAATTTTATTATGTGTAGAACCTCTTTGGACAACCACTAGTCACTTCCAGTATAAAGTAAGTATCGTCGTAATCTAATAGCAGAACGATTTGTTCTTAGAACAGTGAAAGTAAAGAAAGAGAGAAACAAATAAAGAAAAAACTATGGATTGGTTTTTTCTCATTGTAATATCCATAATTCTGGTAAGAACAGGTTTATCCAAACAGAATATTTAGGAGGAATTCGGTTGGAAAAAATTTCCTATCATGCGTAGATTTGAGTTTTGAAATACAACTAAACTATAGTAATCATTCGTTGTTTGATCGAATGGTTATTATTCATTATTGTCTTTCCAGTATAATTTTGAAAGAAAGACAAGCTTTTTAAAAATAAAGCTTCGAAAAACGATCAATGCAAAACGATCAATTAAACAATTGATACAATTCGATTACTCAATCGATTACTCAATCGATTACTCAATCAATTATTAATATACCTAGAGTCCACTCCTTCCCCATACTACGAGTGAAAGGGAAAATGTAAAGACTACCATTAAAGCAGCCCAAGCGAGACTTACTATATCCATGTGAATTATATCTCCTATTTCTATGAAGGAATTATTCCATTATTGATCAATAATCATAGTAGAATCAATGGCGAAGAGTCAAAATAGGATTCTGACTTAAGGCTATTGATGAACCAATTCAATGAATCCACTCGTAACAGATTCTTTATAGGATTTTTGGTAGAATTGGGAAGTATTAAGTAAAAATATGATACACACACCCTTTCCTTGCAAATTGCAAAGGAATGCTCCTAATGGAACATGTGGGAATAGTAAGACCTATTGTTTGTTTTGTTACCTTTCTTTCATAAGAAAAAAAAAAAAAATATATCATCAAGATAGATAACTATCTATTGGATACCTACATTTCCTATTTGATCTAAGGCTTACTGTCTTTCTTTCTGTGAAAGAATGGGTAGACATCACTACCATTATTACATACATTTTTTTTGTAATCCCCTTACACGACCAAAGAAATCTTTTTTTTTTTTACTTTGACTTTTACTCTGTTATTCTATAAGATAAGAGCCGACCAACCATCCTGATTGAATGTTTGAGTACTCGGAGTCTCTCGTAAGTATGGATACAAAGTATCTTCAGTCCTTTCCACAGCTCCTAAATTGATTTCCCATCAGCCTATCCAATCTAATTCCAGACAGAGTCAGTAGACCCTACGTTAGTGTAGGTAGTGTAAGATAATTAGGAAGTCTTGATAGTCTTTCGTATAATCTTTTCTTCAATCCTAGGAGCAAAAATGGAATGTCCTTTAGGAACCTTTGGATACCAAGATTTCTGACCTCTTACTTTCGTAGTTCTGGAATTAATAAGTAAGCCTTACCTCATCCCTATTGGTATATCTGTTTGGGCCGCTACCCAGAACCCAAACAGAGCCAGATTTTGAGAAAACAACTTACAGTCTTTTATAGAACTATGTATTCTATAAATCAAGTATCGACAAGCCCCGTCCTTTGCCTTTGCTTATGCAGGGCAGGGCAAGAATTTGTCGAGTTCTATTCTATCAGTAGAATAAGAAATTCTAAGTATTTTGTTGATCAGGCGACACCCAGATTT